TATTATGATGGGAGATACGGATGTCAAGAAAAGGATTCTTTTTGTACCCCCAATACATCTTGTATGTATAGTATCATAAAATGGTAGATTGTGTCCAATTTTAATCGATCTCAATTGACCCCTCGTTACTGTCCATAGGAGAAGTGATAAGTAGGGATGACAGGATTTGAACCCGCGACATTTTGTACCCAAAACAAACGCGCTACCAAGCTGCGCTACATCCCTTTCATTTGTTGTACAGTGCCATTGTAGGGAATCCATGTTTTGTTTTCCACATCACAATTTCCTCTATCTAAATAGAATTTATTTTGCCATTTCTTCTTTTTGGTTTTTTGGTTTCATTCTCATAAAGAATTATATACATACCTAACGTATAAACGTATAAAGGAATGAATATTTATCAGGAGTGCTCAGGAAGGAGGGTTCATCTTTTTCTGTTTTAGGGACAGGTAGATTTCATCTACCGGATCGTTGTATATATCCATTTTGGTTAGAGATTCCCCGTACAAATGATCTTTAACTACATATGCATCTGATCATATATGTATTACAATATACAATAAAGTCAATAAAGTTAAAGAAAAAGAAGGAGGATTTTCAATGCGAGATATAAAAACATATCTCTCCACGGCACCTGTGCTAACTACTCTATGGTTCGGGTCTTTAGCGGGTCTATTGATAGAGATCAATCGTTTATTCCCAGATGCGTTGACATTCCCCTTTTTTTCATTCTAGTTATTGACATGGGAAGGGATCAAGAAGATTAGAGATACAATAAATTCTCTGTGACTAACCCCCCCCCTTTTTTCGGTTCTTTAGGATAGGAAAGAAAGAGTAAAGAATAAAAGTGGATTGAATCTCATCGAAACTCGGGTTCGGGTTAATATAGGGAGAACAGAAATGGAAATGTGGGTCGAGGGCAGGCTGTTCAAGATCATACAAGATACTAAATGAAATACTGGGATTGGGAATAATTGATAGTTAGAAATATTTGTATTACTTAATAATTTGATTACTCTATTGATTGCAACGAAATCTTTCATAATTGAATTGGATTTCGAGTTAGCAACTTCTCGTCTATTTATTTTTCATTCCTTTCTTCTTCGCTTCGGTTCGAATCGAAAATAGAAGAATTGAGTGAATTCAAAATCCAAAGGAGGTTCATGGCTAAGGGTAAAGATGTCAGAGTAGTAGTTATTTTGGAATGTACCAGTTGTGTCCGAAATGGTTTGAATAAAGAATCGCGGGGCATTTCCAGATATATTACTCAAAAGAATCGACACAATACACCTAGTCAATTGGACTTGAAAAAATTCTGCCCTTATTGTTACAAACATACGATTCATGGGGAGATAAAGAAATAAATCGAACGGAACGCGTGTGCCACTCTTCCAAGGAAGAGGAAGAAATTACATATACATATATAATATATACAAATCCAGTCCTATTTTGGTCGGATCCGAAATGAATGAAGAAATAGGATTTTAGAAATAAGAAATAAACCATGGATAAATCCAAGCGGCCCTTTCATAAATCCAAGCGATCTTTTCATAGGCGTTTGCCCCCAATTGGATCGGGGGATCGAATTGATTATAGAAACATGAGTTTAATTAATCAATTTATTAGTGAACAAGGAAAAATATTATCTAGACGAGTGAATAGATTAACCTTGAAACAACAACGATTAATTACTATTGCTATAAAACAAGCTCGTATTTTATCTTCGTTACCTTTTCTTAATAATGAGAAACAGTTTGAGAGAACCGGGTCGATCCCTAGAACTACTGGTCCTAGAACCAGAAATAAATAAGCCTATTCCTCAATCGAATCAAAACTCTAATTCGAACTCAGATTGAAGTTTTGTTCGAAAAAGCCGAGAGATTGTCGCGCCGTAATGTAATAATAAAAAAAAGAATGGGGGAAGAATAAATCTTTTTTTTTTTTTTATTGAAACGTGTTCGTTCATTCCTACTACTTATCTTATCATACGAATTTCTACTATACCCTCCCGGAGTTCATTCTCCGGGGAACTCCGTTTAAAGTATTCCAGTGAATTCCTTCCAATCTCCTTATTTGATGATCGCATTGGAAATCGTGTCAAGACAATTCCTATTTGATATGGCTATTTGTGCAGGTATTTTACGATTAAGAAGCAACTGCCTCTTGTACAGATCAAGTATTAATCGACTATAACTATGGGATCCCCTATTCTCACGAGTTACTGCATTTATCCGAGTGATCCACAAACGACGAAAACTTCTCTTTCGCCTGCCTCTATCCCGATGAGTGGAAACCAAAGCTCTCATTTTCTGTTGAGTAGTAGTTCGAGTAAGCCTTGAATGAGCCCCTCGAAAGGTTGCTGCAAATAAACGAATTTTTGTTCTACGTCTCCGAGCTATATATCTTCGTCTAACTCTGGTCATTGAATCAAAAGAAACTTTGATGAATAACTAATTGATTTCTTTTCTTTCAGTCATTCTTTTCCCCTCTCCTGGTTTATTAATAACAAAACGGATTCTTCCGATGTATAAAATTAAAATAAAAATTCCAATGGCTTTTGCTACTATAACCTTCCCAACCACGATTTTTTTATTTCTTCCGGGCATTTCACCTCAAAAAAAAAAAAGAAATTGTACCGATATTAGGTATAAAATAAATCGTAAATGGACAAATAGTGGCTTCCATCGTTTCTATGGTTACTTCTTAAACGGCGAGGTCCTCTCTATACACCGGAGCCCCTTTCCTCATTTAATCAATGTTATTGGTAACTTGTACAGTTCACGCTTTTTGGCTCTACCGATGAATTATCGAATAATAGGTCTTTTTTCAATGGGATCTATCCATACAGTGACGGCATTTAATTATGAAGGTTGAATAGGTAGCTGACCCTGTTAGTCCGTTCTTGCAAGAGTAGGAGCATAATCTTTCTGCTTCTTAAATATCATTCCCCCGCTTAATGGATAACCATTTGCTACCAATGGGAATTGCTTTTCATCTCAAATCGAGGTGATTGGATTTGCACCAATGGAAACCATAAATTCCATACAAATAGAGGTATACGAGAGATCTTTATTTTTCGATAGTGAATGGAGTTCTTCCATTCTATTCATTGGTACGAGTCATTGATACTGTAAAAATCGTCTCATTTGTTCTAGCTCATGATCCGAACGAGTCGCACATACACCCTAGTACATGTTCCTCGACGCTGAGGACATCCTCGAAGAGCGGGGGATTTCGTGACATTTCTGATTGGCTGTCTTGTGTTTCTAATAAGTTGTTTAATAGTTGGCATGCTGAATCATATACAGAATGGGCTGGTTTAGATCGATCCTAACCGGATGATTATGAATTACTTCCATTTCATATTTTACCCAGGTAAGAAGATAAAAGATCAAATAAGGGTTCATTCAAATTATGATTCGAAATGGAATCAAAGATTTATGCGAAATCCCCGGTATTTTCGATCGCTACAAGATCAACAATGCCATAATCTTGGGCTTCTGTTGCTGACATAAAAACATCCCTTTCCATGTCTTCGGATACAACCCATAAAGGATTGCCCGTTCTTTGTACATAAACCCTTGTGAGGGTTTCGCGGAGTTTCAGTAGTTCTTCCGCTTCCAGGATAAATTCTCCTGTGGGTGCCTCATAAAAAGAACTAGCAGGTTGATGGATCATAACCCTGATGATATAACATAATGAACGATTCCTCTATCTCGCATGATTGGGCGAAGGGAAGGGATAAAGAATAACAAGCAGGGAGAAAAAGATAGAATTGAACAACCGTACAGGCATCTTTTGTGCATACGGCTCTGTAATGGAATTTTTTTTTTCTCTTTTTTCATCGAAGAAAGAGACAAGTCGAATCTATCAGACCCAGATCGTTGAATGATCCATTTACCATCCTTCCTTTCGGAGTAATCAAAAAATACTATGATGGTTCCGTTGCTTTATATATTTATCTCGTCTGTGATTCAGCAATCCCAAAGTTTCTTTCTGATCCGATCAAATAAAAATAAGTAAAAAATGATCTTTTTTTTTTTGATTTTCACACTCTTTCATAACATAAATATTGGAAAGAGACTTCTGATGTGGAAGCAAAAAGGTTTGTGACGCTGAAATGGACCCCGATACATAAGATCAAGTCGGAAATAACCTTTCTTTCATACTACTATCTCGATACATAATCTCATATTATGAAAAAAGAATAATAGTTTGCTCATATCGAACTTGAAATGCCATGCTATTATTACTTAATATTATTATTATTTTATTCATATTCCATATGACGAAGGCATAGTCTTTTTTTCTCTCAAATAAAAAAACTCATTGGCGCCAAGCGTGAGGGAATGCTAGACGTTTGGTAATTTCTCCTCCAACCAGGATGAAAGATCCCATTGAAGCGGCTAATCCCATGCATATTGTATGTACATCTGGTGGCACAAATTGCATAGTATCATAAATAGCTATTCCTGGGATTACCCATCCGCCGGGAGAATTGATAAACAAATACAGATCCCTGGTATCATCCTCTATACTGAGATATACCATGAGACCAACAAGTTGATTCGAGATCTCGCTATCAACTTCTTGGCCTAAAAAAAGTAATCTTTCTCGATGAAGTCGGTTGATTAGGACAAAATTCTATTCCTTAGGAACCGTACACGCACCTTTGGGTGCATACGGTTCAAAAAATCAAAATTGAGAAAAAAAAAAAAGAAATTGTCGATTCCAGCCCTATTTCTTTTTTCGTAGCGGGCTTTTTCTTCCATTTTTTAAGAAACATGAGTTTTGACTTGCTTCCCTATAAAATCAAAAAAGAATTCACTGAACTTATCGAGCTAACCCCTCATTGATGTATTGTTTCATCGAGATCTAAATCACGATGTAATTTTCTTGTTCCCGAATGGGCCTCTTCCACTCTTTTAGGTTTATGCTCTACTCCGGGTAAAGATCTGCCCGAATTCGATTTGCACATATAGGACAAATGATCCCAGTACCACTTCTTTTTGCTATGACTTCTTTTTTTTTTTTTCAATTTGTTTCATTTTCATGCCTTCCACAAAATATTCGATGTATTCATCATATTATTCCATTAATTGGCAATTTGAGATCACTCATATGGTATAAAGGAATCATTTCTGATAGGGTGGTAATCATACATGGATTACCTTGGTATTTTCTGAACGGAGCCTGTATACTTCATTTTATTGGTCCAAGCCAACCATAAATTCTTTTAATTGAGAATATTGATCCTCCAACCAAATAAATTGATCTAATTGCACTTCACGCTTCGAATTATTGATGGTTCAATCAATCTTTCTTGGGCGAAACAGAGGATATCTCGATCGGGGGAGAGAACGGGGAAATCCCATATGACCCAATATGTCTGACAAGTCACACTATACGTCAACCCAAACTGCATCTTCCTCTCCAGGACTCCGAAAAGGTACTTTTGGAACACCAATGGGCATTAAATGAAAGAAAAATGAAGTATTCTATTTCACTTTGATGTGGAAACGTAACAAACAATGGTTTATTGTGTTCATAATATTGTCGTTTATCGTATTTTATCGATAGATTGGAAGATTCATAGAGGAAGACGGAATAAAGGAAAATTCTTACGAACGGATCGTTCGAATGAGAAACAAGTATCTATACATTCGCTCACAAAAAATAGGATTAATCCCCCCATTGCGTATTGGTACTTATTGGGTATAGAATAGATCTGCTTCTCTTTGTTCCTACGAACAGAATTGTTCAATTATTACTAACGGAACAGAATAAATATTAACCCTTGTTTCGAGATAATCCAATGAAAAGGTGAGGTCCATAGCATAGTTATTTCCAATGTGATAAAGTTACATAGTATCTATTTTTTCTTTGAGAAAGGGGTATTTCCATGGGTTTGCCTTGGTATCGTGTTCATACCGTCGTATTGAATGATCCCGGTCGGCTGCTTTCTGTCCATATAATGCATACAGCTCTAGTTTCCGGTTGGGCCGGTTCGATGGCTCTATACGAATTAGCAGTTTTTGATCCTTCTGACCCCGTTCTTGATCCAATGTGGAGACAGGGTATGTTCGTTATACCCTTCATGACTCGTTTAGGAATAAACAATTCATGGGGCGGTTGGAGTATTACAGGAGGAACTATAACGAATCCGGGTATTTGGAGTTACGAAGGTGTGGCCGGGGCACATATTGTGTTTTCTGGCTTGTGCTTCTTAGCAGCTATCTGGCATTGGGTGTATTGGGACCTAGAAATATTCTGTGATGAACGTACGGGAAAACCCTCTTTGGATTTGCCCAAGATTTTTGGAATTCATTTATTTCTCTCAGGGGTGGCTTGCTTTGGGTTTGGCGCATTTCATGTAACAGGCTTGTATGGTCCTGGAATATGGGTATCCGATCCTTATGGCCTAACCGGAAAAGTACAATCTGTAAATCCAGCGTGGGGTGCGGAAGGTTTTGATCCCTTTGTTCCGGGAGGAATAGCCTCTCATCATATTGCAGCAGGTACATTGGGTATATTAGCAGGTCTATTCCATCTTAGTGTCCGCCCACCCCAACGTCTATACAAAGGATTACGTATGGGCAATATTGAAACTGTCCTTTCCAGTAGTATCGCTGCTGTCTTTTTTGCAGCTTTCGTTGTTGCTGGAACTATGTGGTATGGTTCAGCAACTACCCCGATCGAATTATTTGGTCCCACTCGTTATCAGTGGGATCAGGGATACTTCCAGCAAGAAATATATCGAAGAGTTGGCGCCAGTCTAGCCGAAAATCTGAGTTTATCGGAAGCTTGGTCTAAAATTCCCGAAAAATTAGCTTTTTATGATTACATCGGTAATAATCCGGCGAAAGGTGGATTATTCCGGGCAGGCTCAATGGACAACGGGGATGGGATAGCTGTTGGATGGTTAGGACACCCTATCTTTAGAGATAAAGAAGGGCATGAACTTTTTGTACGCCGTATGCCTACTTTTTTTGAAACATTTCCAGTAGTTTTGGTGGACGGAGACGGAATTGTGAGAGCCGATGTTCCTTTTAGAAGGGCAGAATCGAAGTATAGTGTCGAACAAGTGGGTGTAACTGTTGAGTTCTATGGTGGCGAACTCAATGGAGTCAGCTATAGCGATCCTGCTACTGTGAAAAAATATGCTAGACGTGCCCAATTGGGTGAAATTTTTGAATTAGATCGTGCTACTTTGAAATCCGATGGTGTTTTTCGGAGCAGTCCAAGGGGTTGGTTCACTTTTGGACATGCTACGTTTGCTTTGCTCTTCTTTTTCGGACACATTTGGCATGGCGCTCGAACCTTGTTCAGAGATGTTTTTGCTGGGATTGACCCAGATTTGGATGCTCAAGTGGAATTTGGAGCATTCCAAAAACTTGGAGATCCAACTACAAGGAGACAGGTAGTCTGATACAACATTGCTCCGGTATCTTTCGCCTCTATATTTGATTTTTTTGATTTGACATAAGGTACCGTAGAAATATTGATTTGAATCATCGCCTTTCTTTGCTCTTGTCCTTTCTTTATCTGGGAAATAATCCTAAATGAACAGGTGTGGAAGCTATAATTGTAAACAACGATCGAATCTATGGAAGCATTGGTTTATACATTCCTCTTAGTCTCGACTTTAGGGATAATCTTTTTCGCTATATTTTTTCGAGAACCGCCTAAGGTCCCGACTAAAAAGATGAAATGATTTTTCATTATCTTAATTGAAGTAATGAGTCCCCCATATGGGGGACTCATTACTTCAATTAGTCTCCGTGTTCCTCGAATGGATCTCTTAGTTGTTGAGAGGGTTGCCCAAAAGCGGTATATAAGGCGTACCCTGTAAAGCTTACAAGTGAACCAGATATGGAGATGGCGACTAAGGTTGCTGTTTCCATTATTAGAGAATTTCAAGACCACGATGGATCTATGCTACGATAAGATCGTTTATTTACAACGGAATAGTATACAAAGTCAACAGATCTCAACCAATGCAATAGTATTTATGGCTACACAAACCGTTGAGGGTAGTGCTAGATCTGGGCCAAGACGAACTATTACAGGGGATTTATTGAAACCATTGAATTCAGAATATGGTAAAGTGGCTCCTGGATGGGGAACCACCCCATTTATGGGTGTCGCAATGGCTCTATTTGCGATATTCCTATCTATTATTTTAGAGATTTATAATTCTTCCGTTTTACTGGATGGAATTTCAATGAATTAGGTCCATAAGAACCAGAAGCCCTAGCTTTTCAATCAAAAATGAATCACTTAGGACTCAGATTTATAGTCCATTCTGGTAGTTTGACCGTGGAATTCCGTTGTTTCGGTATTTCCGGAATATGAGTGTGCGACTTGTTATAATTGATCCTATTGATAGTACAGAGAATGGGTCTGTCATCTCGACAGAGATGGTTCTGCCTCGTCGGATATTCATCCTAGTATCTGGAGCACGGAATATATGGAATAGATCAAGAAATATTTGAACTATGATTCATACCTACTATTCAGACCTCGTGACTGGACTTCAAAAAATTTTCAAACAAAGAGGTATTTGATAAATTGAACGATTTTTCTTCCTTTAGAATCATGCTTATTTTGACCGAAGGACAAATCTTTCTCTGGATTTTTAGTCATTACATCTATGAATAAGTGATGATCAAATAGTTCTTACTCATAGAACCCTTGGTCTTAGTTTTTGGGTTTTATTGAATCATCGTGGTTCTAGTATGAATCTGAGGTTTCAATCGATTCATAGGGTCTCAACAAGAGAATTCCTATCAAAAAAAAATAGTAAACAATAGTCAATCTGCATTACGCACAAACAAAAACAACAAATCAAATAACAAATAAATAGGGGAATAGAAGATTCAAGAGGCCTGTAACGATCAACATAAAGACAGATGAGCTAACTTGATATTTTGGCATTCTCATCACAACAAAGAAGAGAGTTCGGATTTTGGTTCCTTCGTATCTTCAGAGACGATTGAATCAAGTGGATAAATAAGAAATTTAAAATTTTCTATTACATATCCATTGTAATCAGTATTTGGGTGTTTCTGCTTGAGCCGTACGAGATGAAATTCTCATATACGGTTCTCAGAGGGGGAGTCCCCTTGGTTTACCTATCTCAATAAAGTATATGATTGGTTCGAGGAGCGTCTCGAGATTCAGGCGATTGCAGATGATATAACTAGTAAATATGTTCCTCCTCATGTCAATATATTTTATTGTCTAGGAGGGATCACACTTACTTGTTTTTTAGTACAAGTAGCTACGGGTTTTGCTATGACTTTTTACTATCGTCCGACCGTTACGGAGGCTTTTGCCTCTGTTCAATACATAATGACTGAAGCCAACTTTGGTTGGTTAATCCGATCAGTTCATCGATGGTCAGCAAGTATGATGGTCCTAATGATGATCCTACACGTATTTCGTGTGTATCTCACGGGCGGATTTAAAAAACCTCGCGAATTGACTTGGGTTACGGGTGTGGTTCTGGCTGTATTGACTGCATCGTTTGGTGTAACTGGTTATTCCTTACCCCGGGACCAAATCGGTTATTGGGCAGTAAAAATCGTGACAGGCGTACCTGAAGCTATTCCCGTAATAGGATCACCTTTAGTAGAGTTATTGCGTGGAAGTGCTAGTGTGGGTCAATCTACTTTGACCCGTTTTTATAGTTTACACACTTTTGTATTACCTCTTCTTACTGCCGTATTTATGTTAATGCATTTTCCAATGATACGTAAGCAAGGTATTTCAGGTCCTTTATAGAGAAGACAGATCATAGATATTTGTAATCGATCATATATAATTTCGGGGAGGAACAATAGTGTTTTATTGCTACAAATATGGATTATTGAAAAGAATAAGACATCTTTTTGGATATTTCTCTTCAACTAACTACGAAGTATTGTATTCTTTATTTGATACGAATAGTTGAAGTACATTCTCCGAAGAGAAGATGGATTATGGGAGTGTGTGACTT